TTAATTTTAATAAATTATTACTTTTAGAACTATAAAAAATCTTTCTAAATGTAATGACTAGAAGTGCTACTGATAATAATGATCCACAAAGAAGAGCCGCATAGCTTAATATCATCATACTTACGTGCATTATTAACCATTCCGATTGTAGAGCGGGTACTAATATTGTGGGTTTCCGTATTTCATTTAAAAGACCCGATGTAGCAAAACCTTGGGTAAAAATAGTACTTGAAGCAGTTATTGTGATTAAATAATTTTTTCTTATTTTGAAATAAGGCACTATATGAATAAGGGAGAAACTCCATGAAAGAAAAATTAATGATTCATATAAATCACTTAGCGGGAAATGTCCCGAATAAATCCAACGGGTGAGCAATAATCCTGTTAGACATAAAAAAGTAGCTATCATTCCCTTTTCTGACGAATCATATGTTATGATTTCATTGCCAAATAAGGTTATCAAATGAATTGTAATTACAATTGAAACAATAGAAAAGGAAATATGAGTTAATATATGCTCTAAAGTTGAAAATATCATAAAAATGAAAAAAAAAGGGGGGGAATCCCCATATCAATTTAATTAATAAATATAAATAGGGAATTTGATTTATTTTTATTATAGGATGTATTGGATCTCTTTTAGAAGATGGCATGCCGCCACTCGGACTCGAACCGAGATGCTCTAGCACTGCTTCCTAAGAGCAGCGTGTCTACCGATTTCACCATAGCGGCTTGCTCGAACTCATAATAGCCTATTTATATTCAATCGTCGAGATTGAATAAGTCAATTCACTCAAATAAGTTTTTTTAGTAAAGATTCAAGTAGTTTATATATTAGCCAATATATTAGTATTAGCCAAAAATAGAAAAATAGAATTCTTGCAACTAGAGAATTCTCGCGAAAAAAAAAAGTTTTTTTTTTCATTTTTTACTTTTATTATTATTGTCATTCTTAATTATTATTATTTCTGCTTTATCTGATGATTTCAGAAAAAAAAAAGAAATTTTATCAATGAATCTAAAATATGTCTATTTTTGACTACTCCAAATTGACACTTGTACATAATATCTCAACAATGAGGTTTTTTTATTGATTGGACTAAAAGTTGTAGATATATGATAAATATATTCCATATAGTAAATAAATGAAGAATGAAGAAGTAAGAAAGTTATCCAAAAATTTTTAACATGAAATCAATTAGTTTCAACAATTCATTAATTTTAACTAAAAATTTTATATCTGCCCTTCCCGAGAAAGATAAAAATTTTTCATTATCATTATTGTAAAGGTCGATGGGGAAAATAAGACTCCCCACCACCAAAATCTGATTGAAAATATACTAAATACTAAAAAAAATAAAAATACAATATTTTTGATTTCTTTAGATTTCAGAAAATACAAGAATTTTTATTTTTATCTTATAAGAAAAGAATAAGATAAGATTAAAAGTCTAGGACTGCCAATTGTTTTATTATTTAATATAGAAATATAAATATAGATATAGATATTAACAAATATAGATATAGATAATTACTGATCCAATTTTTTGAGTCAAATCCATTCTGATTATTCCAATCTTTTAGGACTTAGTTGTTTGTCGTACAAAAAAACTTTTTGAATTCCCGGTAGAAAGAGATTTCCCTAATGACAAAGCTTTTAACGCTGCCCAATATCCTTTCCTTTTCCAAATATTTTTACGAATACGCTTTTTTGATATCGAAGTACGTTTTTTTGGAACTGCCATTTAAAAATGAAGAAGTTACTCATTGTTATAGTTGGATGTGAAAGACATCTATTGTTCAAAACCAATTATTTTTTCTTATTCATGATCTATTTTTCTCTAAAAAAGATTCTCTTCATAAAAAAGAAATATAGATATATCTGTAAAAATTTGATCAAAAATGACTCGAAATAACATAAAAAATTTTTGATTCCATACACTATTCGTAAAACCAAAAATTTTTGGTTTGGAACTCTTAATTCTCGTTGTTTATATCTCAAAGTTATATCTTTAGAATCTGCTATGTGATAGAAATCAAACTTAATAAAATAAATAAAGAGCCTAAAAGACCTTTATTTTCGTCATTCTATTCTATACTTTATTTACATGTAATAAAATACCTCAAAGGATTGTAAACTTTTGCCTAAAAACGTGAGTCTTTTTTTAGTAATCTTTTTTTAGTAAAACTTGAGAAAAAATACACCTAAATTCCATTTTCAAATTCGAATGAGACTAGTAAGAAAGATCCGTTTTTTTGATAAAAAAAGTTCATTTTAATCTATAATCTTCTAAACTTTACTAATAATTTGTTTTGATTGAAATGGAAAACAATCAATCCCATAATGAATTAGTTAATGAGTTGAAATAAAGTAACTAAAATAAAGAGTTTTTTCATTAGACCAATGACCTTAGTTAATCCTATAATTCATATAATTCATATCAACATCAGTACTCTTTTTAGCCTAAATTTTTAAGCTTGTTTTATTATTTTTATTAAT